CAAAAAATGAGCAACAGAGAAATAACAAATTTAGCAACAGAGAAATCAAAAATTCGATCAAAAAAAATATCAATTCAATTACTAAAATACTCAAATTGATAAAATCGAAATCCATTCCAATCAAAATGAAAAAATAATGAAAAATCACCTATTCTGAGATCAAATTCTTCTTCGTTAAGAAGAAGAAAAAGATGTCTTGATGAATGAAATAGAAACCTACTGTTCCAGTAAAAAAAAAAATAAATAAACAGATTTATTGATAATAAACAGATCTATTGATTTATCTATAGATCAAATTGTATTTGATCAATACAATATTTTCAATAGGATACTATTATTGTATGTCTTAAATATTTTCTATTTAACCTAAGCTTACTATCTCTCTTTCTATGAGAGAAAAAACAAGGAGCTGTTACTACAACTCTTAAATCCATTCCTTTATTTTTTTGAATTCCACTGGATAAGTTTTTCTATTTTGTCGAACTAGGAATTAGAGAAATAAAGTATCAAGAAATTCTTTGTCCCTAGTTATACAGGACAAGAATCTGTCAAATTTTATTAGTAGGATATAGAAAAAGAAATTTGAAGTATCTTGTTGAAAAGGCGACACCCAGATTTGAACTGGGGATAAAGGATTTGCAGTCCCCTGCCTTACCGCTTGGCCATGCCGCCAAATCCAATCCAAAATCGATAAAAATAATTCAATTCTTTTTTTTTTTAATCCTATTTATTTTGCTCTTTCCAAAAGAAAGGAGAGGATTTCTGAATTTTATTAAATTCATTCAATTGAAATCATTTTCTTTGATGAATTCTATTTCAAAACACATACATACATACTCTTTAAATTTAGAACTTCTTCCCTTTATCTATTGAAGAATTCTTCAATAGATAAAAAAAGTATTTCCGGTGATAGATTCCAAAATTTATCACAAATTGGAACCATTAACTAGAATTTTTTTGAATTCTAGTTATTCTTGTCTTGATTTCATTTTGGATTTTTTTTTATCTTTCTTAAAGTAACAAAAAGTAACGAAGAATTCTTCCATTTTATTTGAAATTGATATAATATCTTCAATTTTGTTTCATTTCCTTAATGGGATAAACAAAATCAAATTGATTTATGACTAATCAGTATCGACTAATCAGTATCAATTACTTAAGTCAAATCTTTTTCAATTAGGAATTATAATCAATTTTCAATTTATATGTAAACCTCAGAACAGAAAAAATTACATAGATTCTAAGTCATTTTCTTTCTTATTTATAATATCCCTAGCTAAAGTGAATTTTTCTTTTATTTTGCACTGCATCGAAAGTATTTAATACAAAAGAAATTATAAATGTTATATCATCTTCCATTAGAGCATATAATGTGTTATTTGAGATATCTGCTGTAGAAGTAGGCCAACATCTCTATTGGCAAATAGGAGGTTTACAAATCCATGCCCAAGTACTTATCACTTCTTGGATTGTAATTTAATACTCATTTATAAATTCTAGGAATATATTATTTTTAGTCATAATAGACTAATAAAATAGTCTATTACAAAACAAAAAGATTTTCTGAATTTTTTTGAACATAAAGTGTATTAAATCAAACTCTCCAGTTTGCTTGACTATTCTGTCTTTTTATTATTCATTTCAAAAAATCTAGGTTTAATCATAAAATCTAGGTTTAATCATGAATCTTTAGCACCCAATCAGATCATACGATCTGTAATAATAAAGAGTAGATTTCAATTAAAAGAAAGAAAAAAGGGGTAAGATGCATTTTTTCTCTATTTTATAGAGATAAAGATTACATAATTGGAAGAAAGGAAAGTAGCAGAATTTTTTTTTCCGGGAATATCTTATCAATACATTTCCATTCCATTTATTTATACCTCTTACGTTTTTTTCGGAGGTTTTTCTTTATTATTCCATTTCATCTCAATTTATTTATATTATATGTCGAAAATGTCGAAAATCGATATATGGAGTTCACTAAAATTTCATGTGATTTAGCAAACAGAATAGAAATTCCATCATTACTAAATTGTTCTATAGATAGGGAGTCGATGAATAGTAAGCAACTAATGGGATTTTTTTCGATAATATAGTAAGCTTCAGATTAAGATGATTTGGAATGGAAATGGGGAAATGTCCACAATACCTGGGTTTAATCAGATACAATTTGAGAGCTTTTGCAGATTTATTACTAAAGGTTTGAGGGAAGAATTTGATAAGTTTCCAAAAGAAAAAATCGAAGATATAAATCAAAATATGGAATTTCTACTATTTGTGGAAAGATATCAATTGGTAGAACCCTTGATAAAAGAAAGAGATGCTATTTATGAATCACTTACATATTCTATAAGATTATATGTACCCGCGGGATTAATTCGAAAAACCAGTACAAAAATGCAAGAACAAACCGTTTTTATAGGAAACATTCCTGTAATGACTTCCTTAGGAACTTTTTTAATAAATGGAATATATAGGACTGTAATAAATCAAATATTGCAAAGCCCTGGTATTTACTACCGTTCACAATTGGACCATAAGGGAGTTACTGTCTATACCGGCACTATAATATCAGATTATGGAGGAAGGTTCAAGTTAGAAATGGATAGAAAAGCAAGGATATGGGCACGTGTGAGTAGGAAACAAAAGATATCTATTCTAGTTCTATTATCAGCTATGGGTTTGAATCTGAAAGAAATTCTCGATAATGTTTGTTACCCTGAGATTTTCTTGTCTTTCCTGAATGATAAGGAACTAATAAAGATTAGTTCAAAAGAAAATGCTATTTTAGAGTTTTATAAAAAGTTATCTTCTATAGAAGAGGAAGATATGGTATTTTCAGAGTCCTTATATAAGGAGTTACAAAATAAGTTTTTTAAAAAAAAATGCGAATTAGGAAGGATTGGTCGACGAAATATGAATCGGAGACTAAATCTTGATATACCTCAGGACAATATATTTTTGTTACCACGAGATATATTGGCTGCTGCTGATCATTTGATTGGAATGAAATTGGAAATGGGTACACTTGATGATATGAATCACTTGAAGAATAAACGTATTCGTTCTGTAGGAGATCTCTTACAGGATCAATTCAGATTGGCTCTCTCTCGTTTAGAAAACGCGGTTCGGAATACTATACGTGTAGCAATCTCTCATAATAAATGGATACAAAGTCCTCAAAATTTGGTAATTTCAACTTCATTAACAACTACTTATGAATCGTTTTTTGGCCTCCACCCCTTATCGCAAGTTTCAGATCAAACAAATCCATTAGCACAAGTAGCTCATGGGCGAAAATGGAGTTTTTTGGGTCCTAGAGGACTAACAAGTCAGACTGCTAGTTTTCGGATACGAGATATCCATCCTAGCTACTATGGACGTATTTGTCCAATTGATACATCCGAAGGTATTAATGTTGGACTTATTGGATCCTTAGCTATTCATGCACGGATTGGTCGTTGGGAATCTATAGAAAGTCCGTTTTATCAAATGTCTGAGAAAAAAGAAGGACAGATGATTTATTTATCACCAACTAGAGATGAATATTCTATGATAGCAGCAGGAAATTCTTTGGCCTTGAATCGGGGTATTCAAGAAGAAGAGGTTGTTTCCGCTCGATACCGTCAAGAATTCCTTACTATTGCGTGGGAACAGATTCATCTTAGAAGCATTTTTCCCTTCCACTATTTTTCTATTGGAGCTTCTCTTATTCCTTTTATCGAGCATAATGATGCGAATCGAGCCTTAATGAGTTCTAATATGCAGCGCCAAGCAGTTCCGCTTTCTCAGTCGGAGAAGTGTATTGTTGGAACTGGTCTAGAAGGCCAAACGGCTGCAGATTCGGGGTTTTCAGTTATAGCTGAGCATCAGGGAAAGGTCTTTTATACTGATAGCCACAAGATCCTTTTTTCAAGGAATGGGAATACTGAAAGTATTCCTTTAGTTAAGTATCAAGGTTCCAACAAAAAAACTTTGATCCATCAAAAATCCCGGGTTCAGGGAGGTCAATGCGTTAAAAAAGGTCAAATTTTAGCGGACGGTGCCGCTACAGTTGGTGGGGAACTCGCTTTAGGAAAAAATATATTAGTAGCTTATATGCCATGGGAGGGTTATAATTCTGAAGATGCGGTACTAATTAGCGAACGTCTTATATATGAAGATATTTTTACTTCTTTTTATATTCGGAGATATGAAATTAAGACTTATATGACAAATCAAGGTGCTGAAAGAATCACTAAGGGAATACCCCATCTCGAGACTCATTTTCTCCGCAATTTGGATAGGAATGGGATTGTGATGCTGGGATCTTGGGTAGAAACAGGTGATATTTTAGTAGGTAAATTAACGCCAACAGAGGATGAATCGTTCCCAGAGGACAGATTTTTAGGGGCTATGCTTGGCACAGAATTATCTTCTACAGAAGAAACTTCTTTAAGACTGCCTATAGGCGGAAGAGGTCTTGTTATTGATGTAAAATGGATTGAGAAGGACAGTCCTAGTGATATTTTAGAAATGGTTTCTGTATATATTTTACAGAAACGTCAAATCAAAGTAGGTGATAAAGTAGCTGGAAGACATGGAAATAAAGGTATCATTTCCAAGATTTTACCTAGACAAGATATGCCCTATTTGCAAGATGGAACACCTGTTGATATGGTCTTCAATCCCTTGGGAGTACCTTCACGAATGAATGTGGGCCAGATATTTGAATGCTCACTTGGATTAGCAGGGGATCTCCTAAAGAGACATTATCGAATAGCACCCTTTGATGAAAGATATGAGCAAGAGGCTTCGAGAAAACTAGTGTTTTCTGAATTATATGAGGCCAGTAAACAAACAAAAAACCCATGGGTTTTTGAGCCCGAATACCCTGGAAAAAGCATAATATTTGATGGAAGAACAGGAGATCCTTTTGAACAACCTGTTCTAATAGGAAAGTCCTATATCCTAAAATTAATTCATCAAGTGGATGATAAAATCCATGGACGTTCTACTGGGCCTTACACACTTGTTACACAACAACCCGTTAGAGGAAGGGCCAACCAAGGGGGACAACGCGTAGGAGAAATGGAAGTTTGGGCTCTAGAAGGATTTGGTGTTGCTCATATTTTACAAGAAATGCTTACTTATAAATCTGATCATATTAGAGCTCGTAAAGAAGTATTAAATACTATGCTTATTGGAGGAAGAGCACCTAACCCTCAGGATGATGTTCCAGAATCTTTTCGAGTACTCGTTCGAGAACTACGATCTTTGGCTCTAGAACTGAATTATTTCTTTGTATCTGAAAAGAACTTCCAGATTCATAGGAAGGAAGTGTGATTTGAATTCATCATTATTTCAATCTTATTTTATGATTGACCAGTATAAACATCAAAAACTTCAAATTGGACTAGTTTCTCCTCAACAAATAAAGGCTTGGGCAACCAAAATCCTACCTAATGGGGAAATAATAGTTGGAGAGGTAACAAAAATTCAGACTTTTCATTATAAAAGCAATAAACCAGAAAAAAATGGATTGTTTTGCGAAAGAATCTTTGGACCCATAAAAAGTGGATTTTGTGCGTGTGGAAAATATAAAGAGATTGGGGCTAAAAAAGAAAACCCAAGATTTTGTGAAGAATGTGGAGTAGAATTTGGTAATTCTCGGATACGAAGATATCAAATGGGATACATCAAACTCGCATGTCCAGTGACTCATGTGTGGTATTTAAAACGTCTTCCTAGTTATATCGCAAATCTTTTAGATAAATCCCTTAAGGAATTAAAAAGCCTAGTATATTGCGGTGTGTGATTTGATCAAAATTCTCATTTGACAGGTTCGAATTGAGAAACTGTCATCCCATTCGATCCAATTGGGATGCCCTGGCTCTGACATGTGTTTTGGAAGAAATAACATGAAACTTAGGATTTTTAGTATATTCTATACTTTCAATTTAAAGGGGAATTAATCCATGGTCGATTCTGTAATAGATAAACAGGAATAGCTAGTTATACCTTGTGAAAATCTTTTGAAGGATTTATCATTCCATTTCTTTCAGAGAAAGATTTTGCTTAAGCAAGCAAATATAGTATGGTTACAGGAGTTTATCTATCGCATATATGCTTCAAGGGATATTAAGGCATAACCGTCGAGGTGAGTAGGTAGGGACCTAAAAGATTAAATGGAATGAGATATAGACAAATAAATCCCGTATGAATTCAAAAATCAGGAATCTTTATCAGAAGTCTTTAAGAGAATTCATCAGGGAAGTAGACTACTCAATAATTTTACATTCTCATTTAATTCATTCATCAAATTCAAGTAAAGAAAGAATGAATCAATGAGAGATTGGCTTTTACTGGGAACTTGAGTAAAGAGTAGTTCTTTTTAAGTTTTTTTCTAAAAAGTCTTAAAATAAGAAAGAAGTTTTTTTTTCTTTATTTAGTTAGTGCAACTACTTGAGCCGGATGAGAGGAAACCTTCACGTCCGATTTTAAAGGGGGGAATCCTATAGGAACCTATCTTGATTCTTCTTTTGCTAGGCCCATAGCTAAAAAACCGACTTTCTTACGATTACGAGGTTTATTCGAATATGAAATCCAATCCCGGAAATACAGCATTCCACTTTTTTTTAGTACCCGAGGCTTCAAGACATTTCAAAATCGAGAAATTTTGATAGGAGCTGATGCTATTAGAGAGCAATTAGCTGATTTAGATTTGCGAATTATTATCGAGGATTCATTAGTAGAATGGAAAGAATTAGCAGACGAGGAATCTACTGAAAATGAATGGGAAAATAGAAAAATTCAAATAAGAAAGAATTTTTTGGTTAGACGTATGGGATTAGCTAAACATTTTCTTCAAACAAATATAGAACCTGAATGGATGATTTTGTACTTATTACCAGTTCTTCCTCCCGAATTGAGACCCATTATTCAAATAGATGGGGGTAAGCTAATAAGTTCGGATATTAATGAGCTCTATAGAAGAGTTATTCGTCGGAATGATCTTCTTAGCGATTTATTAGCCCCAAGTATATCTTCGGACAGAGACGTTGTAAATTCTCAGGTAAAATTATTACAAGAAGCTGTAGATATACTTCTGGATATTGGGGTTCGCGGAGAACCAAGTAAGGATGGTTTTAATAAAGATAAAATTTACAAATCTTTTTCAGATATAATTGGAGGGAAAGAAGGAAGATTTCGTGAGACTTTGCTTGGTAAACGGGTTGATTATTCAGGGCGTTCTGTCATTGTTGTGGGTCCTTCTCTTTCATTACATCAATGTGGATTACCTCGAGAAATCGCAATAGAGCTTTTCCAAGCATTTCTAATCCGCGATCTAATTAGGAAACATTTCGCTTCTAACACAGCGACTGCTAAAAGGCAGATTAAGGAGCGGGAAAAAGAACTTATTGTATGGGAAATACTTCAAGAAGTTATGGAGGGGCATCCGGTATTACTTAATAGAGCACCCACTCTGCATAGATTAGGCATATTGGCCTTCCAACCCATTTTAGTGGAGGGGCGTGCTATTTGTTTACACCCATTAGTTTGTAAGGGTTTTAATGCAGACTTTGATGGAGATCAAATGGCTGTTCATTTACCTTTATCTTTAGAAGCTCAAGCGGAAGCTCGTTTACTTATGTTTTCTCATATTAATCTTTTATCTCCAGCTATTGGAGATCCTATTTGTGTACCAACTCAAGATATGCTTATTGGACTCTATGTATTAACCATGGGAAATCGTCGAGGCATTTGTGCAAATAGGTATAATCTATCTAATTGCAGAAACTATCAAAATGAACCAGTTGACAATAAAAACTATAAATATAATAAAGAAAAAGAACCTTATTTTTCTAGCTCATATGATGCACTTGGAGCTTATCGGCAAAAAAGAATCAATTTAGATAGTCCTTTGTGGCTCCAATGGGAATTAGATCAAGGTGTTATTGGGTCAAACGAAGTTCCCATTGAAGTTCAATACGAATCTTTGGGTACTTCTCATGAGATTTATGGGCATTATCTAATAATAAGAAGTGCAAAAGAAGAAATCCGTTGTATATACATTCGAACCACTCTTGGTCATATTTCTTTTTATCGAGAAATAGAAGAAGCCATACAAGGCTTTAGTCAAATTGATTGATTGATACACTATCTAAATTCAAACTTCGAATCACTAACTCATGTCTATTGTCAAATTCTACTCTAATATAGAAGTAATTATGAAAAAATAAGATCAAGACTCAGAAGTAATTATGGAAAAATAAGATCAAGACTCAGAAGTAATTATGGAAAAATAAGATCAAGACTCAGAAGTAATTATGAAAAAACAAGATCAAGACTTAGAAGTAATTATGAAAAAAAAAGATAAAAAACTAGCCATTTTAACAAAGGTTGTAAACTGGATTATTCGGTCCATTATTCGCTCACTTATTATTCATTTCATACTGGATTTTGGACTCGAGTATGTATTCTCTAGTCTAGATCAACTAGGATTTAGGTTTCCATTCAGCCACTACTTCATCATTAAGCCACTACTAGAATATATCTCATTATCAATTGATGATGTTTTCAATAAAATAAACAACCTAATATGATATGATGCACTTGGAGCTTATCGGCAAAAAAGAATCAGTTTAGATAGTCCTTACAAGGCTTTAGTCGAATTGATTGATACACTATCTAAATTCAAAAATTCGATTAGGTGATGCGCCTTCCCAGGCGGCGAAATTCCGGGTTTTTCCAATTTCATTCATTTCTTTATTTCTGAATTTCTGCATGAATCAAGAGTAAGATAAAGGATATTCTATCTTCGAATCACTAACTCATATCTATTGTCGAATCCTACTCTAATATAAAAGTAATTATGAAAAAACAAGATCAAAAACAAGCCTTTTACAATAAAGTCATAAATGGAACTGCTATAAAACGACTTATTAGTAGATTAATAGTACATTTTGGAATGGGATATACATCCTATATCCTAGATCAACTAAAGACTTTAGGTTTCCATCAAGCCACTACTACATCTATCTCATTAGGAATTGATGATCTTTTAACAATGTCATCGAAACGATGGTTAGTTCAAGATGCTGAACAACAGACTTCTATTTTGGAGAAACACCATCATTATGGAAATGTACACGCAGTAGAAAAATTACGTCAATCTATTGAAATATGGTATGCTACAAGTGAATATTTGAGACAAGAAATGAATCCAAATTTTCAGATGACTGATCCTTCTAATCCAGTCTATTTAATGTCTTTTTCGGGAGCTAGGGGAAATGCATCTCAGATACACCAATTAGTAGGTATGAGAGGATTAATGTCAGATCCTCAAGGACAAATGATTGATTTACCCATTCAAAGCAATTTACACGAAGGACTCTCTTTGACTGAATATATAATTTCTTGTTATGGAGCTCGCAAAGGAGTTGTAGATACTGCTATACGAACAGCAGATGCTGGATATCTTACTCGTAGACTTGTTGAAGTAGTTCAACACATTGTTGTACGTAGAAGAGACTGTGGTACTATCCGAGGTATTTCTGTGAGTCCTCAAAATGGGATGACAGAAACCATTTTTGTCCAAACACTAATCGGTCGTGTATTAGCAGATGATATCTATATCGGTCTACGATGCATTGCCACTCGAAATCAAGATATTGGCATTGGACTGGTCAATCGATTTAGAACTTTTCAAACACAATTAATATATATTAGAACTCCTTTCACTTGCAGGAGTACATCTTGGATCTGTCAATTATGTTATGGTCGGAGTCCCACTCATGGTGATTTGGTTGAATTGGGAGAAGCTGTAGGTATTATTGCGGGTCAATCCATTGGGGAACCAGGAACTCAGCTCACATTAAGAACTTTTCATACTGGTGGAGTATTCACAGGTGGTACTGCCCAACATGTACGAACTCCTTTTCGTGGAAAAATAAAATTCAATGAGGATTTGCTTCATCCTACACGTACCCGTCATGGACATCCTGCCTTTTTGTGTTCTACAGATTTCTATGTAACTATAGAGAGTCGAGATATTATCCATAATGTGAGTATCCCCTCGAAAAGTTTGATTTTAGTTCAAAGTGATCAATATGTAGAATCAGAACAAGTTATTGCTGAGATTCGTACTGGAATGTCTACTTTTCCTTTTAAAGAGAGAGTACAAAAACATATTTTTTCGGAATCAGGGGGAGAACTGCACTGGAGTACCGATGTCTACCATACACCTAAACATACATATAGTAATGTGCATCTATTACCAAAAACAAGCCATTTATGGGTATTAGCAGGAAGTCCTTGCAGATCTGATAGAGTGTCTTTTCCGGTCTACAAGGATCAAGATCAAATGAATGTTGATTCTTTTTCTGTTGAAGAAAGATATATTTCTATTTCTGACTTCTCAAAAACTAATAATCAACTAAGATATAAATTTTTGAATGCTTCTAGTAAAGGGGAAATTGTTGAGCAGTCACCGACTGATCAAATCATATCGAATAATCATTCGAATTTCATATATCCTTCTATTTTGCAAGAGAAGTCTTATTTCTTGGCGAAAAAGCGAAGAAACCGATTTATTATCCCATTAAAATATGATAAAGAACAAAAAAAAGAACTAATATCCTGTTTTGCTATTTCGATGGAAATACCCATAAACGGTATTTTCCATCGAAATAGTATTCTTGCTTATTTTGATGATCCACGATACAGAAGAAGCAATTCAGGAATTATTCAATATGAGATCGAGTCAATCATAAAAAAAGACGATTTGATTGAGGATCAAGGAATAAAAGAATTTCCCGAATACCAAATATTGATTGAGGATCAAGAAATAGAAGAATTTAGCCCAGAATACCAAATGTTGATTGAATATCAAAAATATCAAATGTTGATTGAGTATCAAAAAATACAAGAATTGAGTTTGGAATACCAAACATTGATTGAGAATGAAGGAATAAAAGAATTTCCGGAATACCAAATGTTAATTGAGGATCAAGAAACAGAAGAATTGAGTCCGGAATGCCAAAAATTCATTAAGAATGAAGCAATAAAAGAATCTCTAGAATACCAAATGTTAATTAAGGATCAAGAAACACAAGAATTGAGTCTGGAATACGAAACATTGATCGAAGATCAAGAAACACAAGAATTGAGTCCGGAATATCAAACATTGATTGAGGATCAAGGAATAAAAGAATTTTCGGAATACCAAATGTTAATTGAGGATCAAGAAAAAGAAGAATTAAGTCCGGAATATCAAACATTGATTAAGAATGAAGAAATAAAAGAATTTCTGGAATACCAAATGTTAATTGAGGATCAAGAAAAAGAAGAATTAAGTCCGGAATATCAAACATTGATTGAGAATGAAGAAATAAAAGAATTTCTGGAATACCAAATGTTAATTGAGGATCAAGAAAAAGAAGAATTAAGTCCGGAATACCAAACATTGATCGAGGATCAAGAAATAAAAGAATTTCTAGAATATCAACCATTGATTGAGGATCAAGAAACACAAGAATTGAGTCTAGAATACCAACCATTGATGGAGGATCAAGGAACACAAGAATTGAGTCTGGAATATCAACCATTGATCGAGGATCAAGGAACACAAGAATTTAGCACGGAATACCAAAGTAAAGTGGATCAGTTTTTTTTCATTCCCGAAGAAGTCCATATCTTACCGAGATCCTCTTCTATAAGAGTTCGGAACAATAGTATCATTGGAGTAAATACATGGCTCACTTTAAATAAAAGAAGCCGAGTGGGTGGATTAGTCCAAGTGGAGAAAACAAGAAAATATATTGAACTGAAAATCTTTTCTGGAGATATTCATTTTCCAGATAAGATATCCAGGCACAGCGATATTTTGATACCACGAGAAACAGGAAAAAAAAATTTGAACAAATTCAAAAAATCCAAAAATTGGATCTATGTTCAAGGTATCACACCTATCAAGAAAAAGTATTTTGTTTCGATTAGACCTGTAATTACATATGAAATACCTGATGAGATTGATTTAGCAACACTTTTCCCTCAGGATCTCTTGCAGGAAAAAGACAATCTCCAATTTAAAGTTGTCAATTATTTCCTTTATGGAGATAGCAAGTCAATTCGAATAATTTGTCTTAAAAGTATTCAATTAGTTCGAACTTGTTTAGTATTGAATTGGGACCAAGAACAAAATAGTTCTATAGAAGAAGAGGTTCATGCTTCATTTGTGGAGATAAAGACAAATTATTTAATTCGCAATTTCATCAAAATTGAGTTAATTAAGCCTTCATATATTGGAAAAAGATATGAAAGAGCAAGTTCAGGATTCATTCCTGATAATACATTAGATCGTATTCCTTATAATATATTAGATCGTAGCAATATCAATCCTTTTTATTCCAAGACGAAAATTCACTCATTGAGTCAACATCAAGGAACTATGGGTACTTTGTTAAATCGAAACAAGGATTACCAATCTTTGATAATTTTGTCATCGTCCAATTGTTCTCAAATGCATCAATTTCAAAATAATACTGTGAGAAAAAAAAGGAATTCCCTATTCCCATATATATTTGTTTTGGGTCCGCTAGGTGTTATTGTATCTAAAATAACAAATTTTTATTCATTTTTTAATTTAGTAACTCATAATGAGATCTTATTAAATAAATATTTTTTTCCTAAATATTTTGATAATTGGTTTGGTTTTTTTGACAATTTGAAAGAGGTTTTCCTGCTACTCAACATCATTTTACTATATATAGATAATTTTCAGTTTGATCCATGTGTCATTGCATCTTTTTTGGAACAGATTCTCAAAGTATTGATTCAAATCTATAATACATGTAGAATACTTCAACCTGAAGTTCCTGAATACTGTTTAATAGATGAGAATAGCAAAAGTTACAGTCCGGATCCAACGATAGGGTTTTTTTTGAACCCATTCAATTGGAATTGGTACCCTTTCTTTCACGACAATAGTTGGGAAGAGACATCAACAAAAATAAGTCTTGGACAATTTATTTGCGAAAATTTGTGTCTTTTTCAAGACGAACCATATGTTAAAAAATCTGGTCAAATTGTAATTATTAATCTTGATTCTTTAGTTATAAGATCAGCTAAGCCCTATTTGCTCACTTCAGGCGCAACCATTCATGGTCATTATGGGGAAATCTTTTATAAAGGAGATGTATTAGTTACATTTCTATATGAAAAATCGAGATCTAGCGATATAACGCAAGGTCTTCCAAAAGTAGAGCAATTTTTCGAAGCGCGTTCGATTGATTTAATATTGATAGACCTAAAAAGGAGGGTTGAAGGTTGGAATGAACGTATACCAAGAATTCTTGGAGTACCTTGGGTTTTCTTCATTGGAGCTGAGTTAAGCATAGCCCAAAGTCGTATTTCTTTGGTTAATAAGATCCAAAAGGTTTATCGATCTCAGGGGGTACATATCCATAATAGACATATCGAGATTATTGTACATCAAGTAACATCAAAAGTGTTGGTTTCAGAAGATGGAATGTCTAATGTTTTTTTACCTAGAGAGTTAATTGGTTTATTACGAGCGGAACGAGCAGGACGCGCTTTGGATGAATCAATCTTTTATCGAGCAATCTTATTGGGAGTAACAAGAGCCTCTCTAAATACTCAAAGTTTCATATCTGAAGCAAGTTTTCAAGAAACCGCTCGAGTTTTAGCAAAAGCTGCTCTGCGAGGTCGTATTGATTGGTTGAAAGGTCTGAAAGAAAACGTTGTTCTGGGAAGAATTCTACCTATTGGTACCGGATTAAAAAAAAATGTGCATCCTTCAAAACAAGATAATAGCTTTGCTTTAGAAAAAAAAATAGAAAATCTATTTGAGTTGGAAATGAGAGATATTATGTTACATCATAAAGAATTATTATGTTCTGACATGGCAAATAATCTAAATTCTCATTTATAAAAAAAAATCTTTGATAACATTTCATTATCATTAATTTAAATGAAGACGGATTTATTTCTTCCCTTAACTATTCTTTTTTAACTAATCTGATTATGGATTTTTTGATCAATCGAGTCAGAGTCAATCAAATAAGTAATTCAAGAAATTGTTTAGGATTTGTGTCATGCATCAATGGAAAATTACCGGTAGAAGGTTCCATCGGAACAATTATTTATTTCAAGGCACCTCTTTTTTATTCAAAAAATAAAAGAAAAGGAAGTGGGAGACAAAATGACAAGAAGTTATTGGAACATCAATTTGGAAGAGATGATTGAAGCAAGAGTTCATTTAGGTCATTATAAAAAGAGATGGAATCCTAAAATAACTCCTTATATCCTTCTAAAGGGCAAATACAAACGTAGAGGTATACATATTATAAATCTCGCTAAAACTGCTCGTTTTTTATCAGAAGCTTGTTATTTACTTTTTGATGCAGCAAGTAAAAAAAAAAACATTTTAATTGTTGGTACTAAAAAATTACCAGAAAAAGTCGCGGATTCAGTAGCGTTAGCTGGAATAAGGGCTCGATGTCATTATGTTAATAAAAAATGGTTTCGTGGTATGTTAACAAATTGGTCCATTACGCGAAGGAGACTTCTTAAGTTATGGGATTTAAAATTTTTAGAAAAGAGGGGAAAATTCAACTTTCTTCGCAAAAGAGATGCAGCAATCTTGAAGAGAAAATTATCTACTTTGGAAACATATCTTGGTGGAATTAAATATATGAAGAAGTTACCTGATATTGTGATCATCATTGATCAGGAAAGAGAATATATAGCTCTTCGAGAATGTATTATTTTGGGTATTCCGACAATTTGCTTAATCGATACAAATTGTGATCCAGATCTCGTGGATATTCCAATTCCAGCCAACAATAAAGATACAGTTTCAATTCGATGGATTCTTAACAAATTAGTGTCCGCAATTTGCGAGGGTAATTCTAGGTATATAAAGAGAGAGCCATTCTAGCTATATAAAGAATCATTATTAAAGAACCATTTAAATAAAGATTAAATAAAGAATTAGAAGACTTATTAATAATATTTTTGTTAGTAATTTTATAATTGTATAATATTGATTCAATTTTTTTTTATTTTTATTTTCTCTAAAAATAGTGAAATGGAACTTCCTTTATGAATTTTAATAAAGAAAGGGATTTATTCTTGGAATTATAAGTAGTTAAATTTTTTCTTCTTTTTTTTTTAGAATTCCTTTCAAAAATAAAGCATAAAATTTGAGTTTAATAGAAAAGGGTTTTTCTTGGATTTGAACCGATGACTTTCATCTTCAAAAACCCTTTTCTATCATCCGAAAACGCGGGAAAACGACTAGTATTATTTAGGAACTGAGTTCTAAGTCGAGAAATGGAGAAACACTAGATTAGATAAAGTGAATGTAGAGAAAATAAATAAATTGAATACAGCTTTAACAAAATATTTTTCTTTTTCTTATGAGATTACAGATTTTGATAATCCACATTATCTGATCGATGAATTTGAACTAAATTTAGATTTCGGTATTCCAGATTTCGATGAACAAGTACTTAATAAGGTACTTAATAAGATGATATTCTCATAAAAACTAATAACTAAGTAATATTTGATATGAAAACATTTTTCATCACATTTCAAAAAAAAAAGGAATAGAAATTGGACATATTTATTAGAGAATATGTGTTCTTATGTCAACCGGACGTTCGTTTGATTTTACCAAAGAGCGTGAAGCTCGACGAGGTTTTTCTAGATCAATTTGAGGAATTGGTGAGGAGATATCTGCTTATGGGGCAGCGGGACTTTCATTGTTCCGATTTGGATTTTCAATTGGGACAACAGCGATTCAAATATTTGTGTCCCAATCAACACTGGAATTTACATTCCAGGGATTTTCAAATTCCTTTTTCTCGGTTAAAAATGCATTTAAGCAAAATCAGGCGCGGTCTCGAGTTGGCGTATAACGAAAAAATTCCAAGGTATCTCTTTTTTGGGATCCTTGATAATTTTTTAGAAGCAGAAGTCCGCGATCAAATCTTCCTTGTAAATTGGAAGAAATTGATCGTGTTCTTATTGCTAGACCTCGATGGGGATTTCGATAGAAATGACGAGATTCCTAGAGAAATTACGCAAGAACACCATTAGAGGATACGTCAAATGCAGAATTTTACGATAGGAAATATGATCACTGGGTCGATAAACAAGATCCAGATGCATATGCATATATAGAGGAACTTAGGAAGTGGACTACAAAAAGACTTCCTAGGTTGGTTGAATATTTTCAACCATATTTCTGGAATTCAAAATCATTATTTTTCAAGAGAAAGACAAAATCTTTCAGGATGTATAAAAAGATACGGAAAACCGTATTAAAAGAACTCAAAAGGATTTAACAAATATCATCATAAATTCGAAAATCATTTCTTTTTTTTTATCCTTGATAAATTTTTGGAAAAAGAAATAGGAAATCAAGAAAAAGTCCATATAAATAGAATCTATTTATATCAATTCATATTTCGGAATTTTGATGAGGATTAAGAAAGAAAGATTATGCTATTGACAAATTCTATTTGATCAATACAATATTGTATTGATCAAATAGAATTTGATCTATAGATAAATCAATAGATCTGTTTATTCTCTTCTCTATTTTTTTTTTATTGGAACAGTAGGTTTCTATTTCATCCATCAAGACATCTTTTTCTTCTTCTTAACAAAGAAGAATTTGATCTCAAAATAGATGATTTTTTATTTTGATTGGAATGGATTTCGATTTTATCAATTTGAGTAATTGAATTGATATTTTTTTTGATCAAATTTTTGATTTCTCTGTTGCTAAATTTGTTATTTCTCTGTTGCTCATTTTTTGTTTTGACAGAGTCGTGCAATAAAATTGATTTGATTTTTGATTTCGATCATATATACCTGTCTTCTTATTTATCCGGGTTGCTAACTCAATGGTAGAGTACTCGGCTTTTAAGTGCGACTACGATCTTTTACACATTTGGATGAAGAAAAAAATTCGTCCAGACTTTTGGTAGAGTCTATAAGACCGCGACTGATCCTCAAAGGTAATGAATAGGAAAAAACAGCATGTCGTAATAAAAACAAATTTGATTCTTTAATTCTTTCAACTTAATTTACTATTATATTTATTTTATTATTAGAAAATAAATAAAAGTAGAATTTTTTGGACCTTATCCAATCACTATAGTTCTAAAAAATTATTTAAAGTTTAAAGAATTTCTGAATTATAGTTGAGTCTATTGAATAAATGGATAGAGCCTGATGGCTCCAATTCTGATCAAATAAAAAAGAAACGAGCTTATGTTCTTTATCTTTATTAGAACGATTTTCCGATCTAATTAGATGTTAAAAATATATTAGTACCGAATCCGGGAAAAGATGGATGAGTTCTTTTATGATTGAACTTTTGATTTGATTCATTGAAAAAATGAATCCTAATTATTCTTTATTTTAAATTGGAGATGGATGTGTAGAAGAAACTGTATATTGATAAAAAAAATAGATTCCA